CGAAAAGAAAATTAGCTCGAATTAGAACCTGAGGTGATACGGATTTATCGTGCCTATCCAAGAATTTTGATGTTTGAATCGAGAGTTCATACTGTAAGACTTATCTGATTTTATAAATTAGTAGTCTTTTCTTTTTTGTCTTTAATAAAGAATTCGTTTTTCTAGGACAAGATTCAAATATTATCGAAAACTTACCGCAGCTTGCCAAACAAAGGCTAAAAGAAAAAAGAGCAATGGTATAACTGGCATAAAATCAACGATTGGACTCAAAAAAGCGTAGGCTTCAGGCAATTTGGCAACGAAAAAACTACTCGAAGAAAGGGCATAATTAAGACAGATACAGATCAAACTAAAGATATTAAGCATAACAGACATTTTTTTCTTGGAGATAATTGCATTTTGATTGAGTTATTTATATAAGATAAGGAAAAAAAATGAATAAAGCAAAGTAGAGAAAAAAATCCTTCTTTTTTTTTTAACTTACTCAATCAAAAAACCTTCAATTCTAATGGAAGAATTGAAGAAATCATACTTTCATACAATATCTTAATTGAATTCGATGTAATGATCAATAAATTCAGTTTCATTTTATATCTAAATGTGTCCAAATCCTAATAAAAAAACCGGATTCGACACAGATATTTGGACGGGAATTGACGAACAATCAATAAAAATATTAGTGTTTATTAGTATCGAATAGAAGTGGGGCGTGGCCAAGTGGTAAGGCAACGGGTTTTGGTCCCGGTATTCGGAGGTTCGAATCCTTCCGTCCCAGAGCATATGTGATTTTATCACAATCAAAGATTGCTTTTTTTTTTGAAAATCTTATGTCTGCTTACTTTTTTATTTACTTTTCAATGATGCATTAATAATAAAAATACGAAAAAAAAAAAAATTACATATGTAAAAAATTGATTTTTAACTTTTTGAACTTAACTTTTAGGTATATTTCATATAATGATTAAAATTAAAACAGGGTGATTTATTCATTTTATTCAACTTACTTTCTCCAAAGATTACCTAAAAAAATCACCAAACCCCAGCCAAGAAAAAAATACATAACCTATAAAACGAAGAAATATTTTTATGTATTAATTTTTCTATCGAAGTGACAATGGTCTTTCCATTTTTATGAAAAAAAAATTTGGCACTTTCTATTTTAGTTATAATTCTATTTTTTAGAAATTAAAAGAAATAAATTAAAAATAATTATGAAATTTCAATATTAATCTAATTCCATTAAAAATAGAATACAATCTACAAATAGAATATATAGATAATATATTAAGTAATGAATCGACTATTAAAATATTTTTTAATATAAAAAAATATATAATTCTCTTATAGTAGAATATAGATTTTTATATCTATTTACTGACTAAACCAATGACTATTCATGATTCCATAATTGAATCAATTGCATACTGATTCCAAATTCGAGGAATGTTATGGTAAAACTTCGTTTGAAACGATGTGGTAGAAAGCAACGTGCGACTTGAAGGACATGATCTTTTGTGGATTCTTATATCCACCATTTTATATAAAATAAAAAAGTGCTTTTGGCTCGACATCCTTTGTTCTGTTCTACTAGAACCCCAATTTTTGGGGTTGGAATTTCAATAGGCCAAGATGGAGCTCGAGTAGAAATTATTGATTCATTTCATAAGGGCAAGAATCTAGGGTTAGTATCAATTAATAAGTTGAAACAGCTTCGTAAGTTTATTTTTGACAAATAAATCAAAAGGATCAAATTGGAACAAGTTTTATATCCATTCAAATAAAAAAAGTAAAATTTATTGGAATTGATAAAAAATTTTCGATAAAAAGTATATCGTGCGGGAATCAACCGTTTGTCTGATTCTTAGATATAAATAAATCAATGAAAAAAGGTATGTTGCTGCCATTTTGAAAACATTAAAGATCAACGAAGTAATGTCTAAACCCAATGATTCACAGCAAAGATAAAAGATTCCGGAACAAGAAAATACCCTTTCAATTGTCTCACCAACTGGATCAATTCAAATCGATTTTGAATGAGACAAAAAAAAAGGGGGTTAGAGACTACTCAATAAATTAAATCAATTAAATGCCAAAAAGTTTTAATTTGAGCTATATAAGAGTTATTCCACTTGAGTTATGAGTAAAAAAGATTTTTTTTCAGGAAATCAAAACAAAAAAGGACTTCATTTCTAGTTTGATTTTGAATTTCGTTTTTCGGACGTATTTGCCATTTGATTTCCATATATGTCTAAGCATAATTTCGAATCATTTTTCTCGAGCCGTACGAGGAGAAAACTTCCTATACGTTTCTAGGGGGGGTATTGTTCATCTAATCTATCCCAATGAGCCGTCTATCGAATCGTTGCAATTGATGTTCGTGCCCAAAGAGAAGGAAGAGATCTTCGAAAAGTGGGGTTTTATGATCCGATAAACAATAAAACTTCTTTAAATGTTCCTGCTATTCTCTATTTCCTTGAAAGGGGTGCTCAACCTACAGGAA